CACGATTCCTCTCGATTTGTAATTCAATACACAAATTAATGGGTTCTGTTAGATTAGCTATATGCTGTGTATTATCAACGATTTCCACAGAGGGTGGTAAAATAATGTCTTGAGCAGTTACATATCCAGGACCCTTGACACAAATAGACGCGTTACGAGTTCCATACAGATTACTTCTCAATACAATTTCTTTCAAATTCATTAAAATTTCATGTACAGATTCTTGAATACCTACGATGGTAGAATATTCATGTGGTATTTTCTCAGATTTTGCACGTGTAATACATGTTCCTTCTATTTCTCCGAGTAAGGCTCTTCGCATCGCGATGCCGATTGTATCGGCTTGGCCTTTCATAAGTGGGGCCAGAATAAAGCGTCCATAATAAAGACGCTTACTGTCTGCTCTTGATTCAACACACTTCCACTGTAGTGTCCGAGTAGATACTGTTACTTTCTCTCGAACCATAGTAATATTATTTGATCAAATCATTGAATTATTTATTTCTCTTGAAATCTCTTCAATGTTTACACACGTCTTTTTTTGGGGGGCCTACAGCCATTATGTGGCATAGGGGTTACATCCCGTATGAAACTTAATAGTATGCCACTTCTACGAATAGCTCTTAATGCCGCATCTCTCCCGAGACCCGGGCCCTTTATCATGACTTCTGCTCGTTGCATACCTTGATCCACCACTGTCCGAATAGCATTTCCCGCTGCGGTTTGGGCGGCAAATGGTGTCCCTCTTCTTGTACCCTTGAATCCACAAGTACCGGCGGAGGACCAAGAAATTACTCGACCTCGTACATCTGTAACAGTCACAATGGTATTGTTGAAACTTGCTTGAACATGAATAACTCCCTTTGGTATTCTACGCACATTCTTACGTGAACCAATACGTCTATTTCTACGTGAACCAATTTTTGGTATAGGTTTTGCCATATTTTATCATCTCATAAATATAAGTCAGAGATATATGGATATATCCATTTCATGTCAAAACAGATCCTGGTTTTTTACTGATTTTTTTGTACATCTGTACATCAGGTCCTTTAGATTTCGGGAGTCCTTTTTGTTTTAGAAAGATTATCCTTGTCTTTGTTTATGTCTCGGGTTGGAACAAATTACTATAATTCGTCCCCGCCTACGGATCAATCGACATTTTTCACAAATTTTACGAACAGAGGCCCTTATTTTCATATTTGTCACTCCTTTTCTTAATTCTGAATCTACTTAATTGGAAGAAAATAAGTTTCTTAAAATCTTTAACTTCGAATTGTATCCCCACGAAAGAATGTTGAAATTGAAAAAACCACCTAATTATGTGAGTCTTTACTTTAGAGTATACAAAAGAGTATACAAATTATATGTCCTTTAGTTGAATCATAAGAACTTACCACAATTTTGATTCTATTTACTGGTAGTATACGTATAAAATTACGTTGAACCCTTCCCGAAGCAAAACCCAGAATCAGATTTTCATTATCTAAACGAACTCGAAACATACATACCATTGGGACGTAGTTCAGTAATTAAAACCTCGCGAATCTTTTTTTTTCTTTCATTCCAGGGAAAACGGCCTTGAAGTATCAACGAATCTAAGAGGCATAGTATTAGAAACCTACCTTTTTACCTTTTTTTTTTCACAAAACAAATAGGCAAGTTCCGCATATAATTCGGCTATCAGAAAGATTACCATATATAACACAAAATTTCTCCGCCGATTCCTTCTATTCGAGCCTCTCGGTCTGTCATTATACCTCGAGAAGTAGAAAGAATTACAATCCCCATTCCGCCTAAAATTCTCGGAATTCGTTGATAGTTAGAATAGATTCGTAGGCCAGGCCGGCTGATCCGTTTTAAATTTAAAACAGTTCTATACGCTCCTTTCCTATTTCTCCTATGTCGTAGGGTTAAAACTAAAAAATATTTATTGCTTTCTTGATGTTTTCTCACGTTTTCAATAAAACCTTCTCGTAAAAGGATTTTAACAATATTTTCAGTGATGTAAGTAGATGGTATTCGAACTGTTCTTTTTTCATTCATGTCAGCATTTCGTATAGAGGTTATTATGTCAGCAATAGTGTCTTTACTCATGATAAACTAAGATTATTGTTGCCCCCGAATTTTGATATAATCAACATGCTCTTTTTCTTTTTTTTTTGAATTCATAAATATTTATGAATTATTAAAGGTATATACGTGATATATAAACAATCTACTAATTAAATTAATCTATTTCATTCAAATACTATAAACTACATCACGGTCTTCCCTTATAATACTTCAGGTGCTAATGAAACGATTTTAGTGAAATTTAACTGTCTTAATTCCCGGGGGATCGCGCCAAAAATCCGGGTTCCTTTTGGATTTCCTTCTTGATCAATAACAACTGCAGCATTGTCATCATATCGTATTATCATACCGTTGTCGCGTTTGAGTTCTTTACAAGTACGTACAATTACAGCTCGGACCACTTCCGATCTTTCTAGAGGTGTATTTGGTACTGCTTCTTTGATTACAGCAACAATAACGTCACCAATATGAGCATATCGTCGATTACTAGCTCCTATGATTCGAATACACATCAATTTTCGGGCCCCGCTGTTATCCGCTACATTCAAATGGGTTTGAGGTTGAATCATATCGTTTTTTTTTGTCTTTTTCAATGTAAAGGGTGAAATAAAAAAAAGAAATATTGTTTGTTCAAAACAAAACAAGAAACCTGCAATTGTTTTTTTATACAAAAAACGATTTCCTTTGGTTCTTCCTATCCTATACCGAAAGAATGAATTGGGTTCGTATAGGCATTTTGGATGCCGCTATTGAAATAGCCCTTCTGGCTATATTTTCTGCTACTCCGCTCATTTCATAAAGTATTCTGCCGGGTTTAACAACAGCTACCCAATATTCGGGAGATCCTTTCCCCGAACCCATACGTGTTTCTGTAGGTCTTACTGTAACGGGTTTGTCTGGAAATATACGTACCCATATTTTTCCACCGCGGCGTGCATTTCGTGTCATTGCTCGCCGACCCGCTTCTATTTGTCTAGATGTGATCCAAGCGGGTTCAAGCGCTTGAAGAGCATATCTACCAAAGCAAATACGATTACCTCGATAAGATATTCCTTTCATTCTTCCTCTATGTTGTTTACGGAATCTGGTTCTTTTGGGGTTATAGTTGATGGTTGTTTATCAATTCCACCCATCTCTACTACAGAACCGGACATGAGAGTTTCTTCTCATCCAGCTCCTCGCGAATTAAACGATTAAAAAATAATATACGTGGTGAATAATATATTGAATCGGGGGATTCTTTGAAATATCATTTAATATAATTTTTTTTTATCTTTTGATATATAATTAAACACGTATTCTATTTTTAGATAATGTCGTTTAGGTATTAGGTATAACGTTATAAAGAATCTTTATTTTGTTTTGCTTTTTATTATCCTATCAAATTGACTCAAATTTCTAAAAAAAAAATTCGCGGGCGAATATTTACTCTTTCAACATTCAGTTGTAAGATTAGTCTATGACATGACCTTTCAAAAAAAAAAATGAATTGGTTTCTGGTTCGTTCCGCCATCCTACCCAATGAACCATTAGGATTCGTTTTCAATAGAATCTTATGCATTCACAGGTTCTGTCGTTCCCACCACCTCTCGAGTAATGGTTAGGTCTGAATTTTACAATGGAGCCCCTAATTAAATTCGTTTTTGAGTCAACCTTCTCAGTCTTTATTGACTCGGGGCTCTTGATTTTTGGTTCTATCCACGTATTTGTCTAATTATGGATCAATTCAGTATTGATGCTTTATTACATTCCCTTTTATGAGATGACTCATAGACCGTACATATTGGAATCATATATCGTTGATATTCTTTTTCTATCTTTCTCTCGCCTTTCCATTTATCTGTATACTTTTATTTTTTGTTTATGCAAAAAAGATTTCAGTTGCTACAATGATATGACTTATATATCATATTTTGACTTATATCATATTTTGACTGGTTCTTTCTTTATATCCAGATAATGCGAAGCGATGAGTTGGTTATTAGTTCTATAGTTATTAGTTCGTATTATGGGTTGTTCCATTTTTTTGAATCCTAATCCTAAAAAAACCAACGAGTCACACACTAAGCATAGCAATTATATCAAACGATTAATCGAATTTTTATTCAACCTTATAGAATTGTTCATTTTTTTTTTATCACTAAATAGAACTAAGTACAAGTCAAGTAAATGCTTATTATTCCTCGTCTACAAATATCCAAATTTTGATACCTAAAACCCCATAGATAGTTCGAACTGCGTAGGAACAATAATCTATTTTGGCTCGAATGGTTTGGAGAGGAACCCTACCTTCTCTGATCCATTCGACACGTGCAATTTCTTTTCCGTCGATACGCCCTGCAATTTGTACTTGAATTCCTTTTGTACCTGCCTGTTCAGTTAATTCAATAGCTTTTTTCATTGCTTTGCGAAATGAAACTCTATTCTTTAATTGTCCGGCTATAAATTCTGCAAGAATATTGGGGTGCCCATAAGGGTTTACAATTCTTGTAATAGCAATGTTGAGCTTTCGGTTTACACAATTGAGTTCTTTTTGTACATTGAACTGTAATTCTTCGATTTTTCGAGTCCTATCTTCTATTAATAACTTGGGGAATCCCATATAGATTATGACCTGAATCAAATCGATTCTTTTTTGAATCTCTATACGTGCAATTCCCTCGACATTAGAGGATATTTTCAGATTTTTTTGTACATAATTTTTGATACAATCTCGTATTTTTTGATCTTCTTGTAGATCCTCGGAATAATTTTTTGGTTGTGCAAACCAAAGAGAATGATGACCTTGGGTTGCACCAAGTCTGAAACCAAGTGGATTTATTTTTTGTCCCATAATCCCCCACTACTATATATATCGTGAAACGTCATATCTGTGTGTTTTTTTTTTTTATCCATTCGGGTTTTTTTAAGCATAACATAATATA